GACGCTCTTCCGCTCTACCAAAATAAAGCAACAGCTAATCCTCCTCCCCCGATCATTCCTTACCCCAACCTTCAGACCTCACGCTGACAATAGAAACACGCTAACCCCAACCTCAAAGGCATATAATAGATTTAGGGCCTGTAATCCTACAATTCTAAACTTATCTTTTTATAAATATAGATAAGTTTAGAATTGTAGGATTACAGGCTTATAATACATAAATCATAACTAAATATAAGAGTTTATCTACATAAAATGTATAATTACCATTAATTTTATCTACTGATAATTTAGTATTTTACATGTAATAATATTTATTATATACTAAGTTAATATAATTGCTTATTATTTATACCATTATACCATATATGGTGACGATTATATTTATATAAATTTTTAATCTTATAATACCCTTAAATTCTATAAATAGGTAGCTATACCCACTATATGTTTATTTCATTCAAATACCATTTATTGTACTATAAATATACCTGGATTAGCAATTACAATCAGTATAGTCTTATGTATTCAATATACCCTTATATTATATATAATACCACACGCACGCCTGGCCCATATTTTCACAATTAACAAAACATAAACACTACAGAAACCGACAAACCCGCACTGGTGACAACAAAGTATACATAAAATATACAAACTCACCAATGATGAGCCTGACTAAAGGACTATCGTGATAGGATAAAACATGTAGTACAAAACTACCTTCATTACATCTAACAGAATCAAACTATCACCAGCAAGCATCAAAAGCCACCGTGCACCATACACCAAGATGTAAAAAACAAGCATCAAAATAGAAAAGTAAGCTAAATAAGCTAATGGGTTCATACCCCATAAATAGAGTAAACACTCTCTTCTCTAATGCCCAATAACTCAACCAAAATCCTCTTGCTAATTACCCTGGTAGGAGGTGTATTAGTGTCTGTGTCCTCTAATTCATGACTTGGGGCATGAATAGGGTTGGAGATCAATCTAATATCATTTATCCCCTTAATGTCCAATGTCAAAAATATGTACAACACAGAAGCATCATTAAAATACTTCATTGTACAAGTCCTCGCCTCAGCGACACTTCTATTTATAGTAGTGATAAAAACATTAACGGAAGATTTGTTTACATTTGAAATAAATCCATACACATCAATAATCATCTGTACCCCCCTCCTGCTAAAAAGTGGAGCCGCACCCTTCCACTGATGATTCCCAGGAGTAATAGAAGGCTTAAGATGAGAAAACTGTGCACTATTAATAACCGTGCAAAAAGCAGCCCCGCTGATATTAATATCATACCTGATTGATATCAACACCTTCACACTAAGAATCATTTTGATATCCACAATTGTAGGATCAATTGGAGGATTAAACCAAACCTCAATACGAAAAATCTTAACTTATTCTTCCATCAACCATACCGGTTGAATGTTAATTGCATTAACCACAAGTGAAAGCTTGTGAATAGTATACTATACAATCTACTCAACCCTAGCACTAACCGTAGTATCTGCTATTAAACTATCAGGAGTTTCATTTATTAATCAGACCATAATAACAAATAAAGAAGCCACACTAATAAAATTCATACTATTCACATCATTATTATCTCTAGGAGGGCTCCCCCCGTTCCTTGGGTTCCTACCAAAATGAATTGTTATCCAAGCCATAATTACAAACAATATGGCCCCACTAGCAACAGTAGTAGTAGTAACATCACTAATTACCCTATACTATTATCTAAAAATCTCCTACTCAAGCTTTATAATCCTAAATACAGAACCTAAATGAAATTTGAAGGCAAACAAAAACAAATCAACTAAAAGAATCTGAGCACTAATTCTATCCTCAATCTCTCTAACAGGCATAGCAGCTTGCACAATCATCACTAACATTAATTAACTTAAGGCCTTAAGTTAAGACATAAACTAATAACCTTCAAAGCTATAAATAAAGGGCTCCCTTTAGGCCTTGGTAAGTCCAACTCACCCCTACAGAATTGCATTCTATAATCACAAAATGAATACAAGACCCTTAGTAATAGTGGAAGAGCAACGTAAATGCCCCTAAATAGATTTACAGCCTATCGCCTACTTATTATTCTCAGCCATCCCACTAATGTTCACCCGATGATTTTTCTCAACTAATCACAAGGACATTGGAACATTATACTTTGTATTCGGAGCATGATCAGGAATAGTAGGAACTTCCCTAAGAATACTAATTCGTACAGAACTAGGACAGCCGGGCTCTTTAATTGGAGATGATCAAATCTACAACGTCATTGTCACAGCTCATGCTTTCGTCATAATTTTCTTCATAGTTATACCAATCATAATTGGTGGATTTGGAAACTGACTAGTGCCACTAATACTGGGAGCACCAGACATAGCATTCCCACGAATAAACAACATAAGTTTCTGACTACTACCCCCTTCATTAACCCTACTACTAACTAGTAGAACAGTAGAAAGCGGTGTAGGAACAGGATGAACTGTTTACCCCCCTCTCGCTAGAGGAATTGCACATGCCGGAGCATCTGTAGACCTAGCCATCTTCTCCCTACACCTAGCAGGAGTATCATCTATCCTAGGAGCAGTAAACTTTATTACAACAACAATCAACATAAAGCCAAAAAGCATAAAGCCCGAGCGGATTCCTCTATTTGTATGATCAATTGCCATCACTGCCCTACTACTCCTGCTATCTCTGCCAGTACTCGCAGGAGCAATCACAATACTACTAACAGACCGCAACCTAAATACGTCATTCTTCGACCCAGCAGGAGGGGGAGACCCCATCCTATACCAACACTTATTCTGATTCTTTGGACACCCGGAAGTATATATTCTCATTCTACCAGGATTTGGTATAATTTCACACATCATTTGTCATGAAAGAGGGAAAAAGGAAGCATTCGGAAACCTAGGAATAATCTTTGCCATGCTAGCAATTGGATTGTTAGGATTTGTAGTATGAGCACACCACATATTTACAGTAGGAATAGACGTCGACACACGGGCATATTTCACATCAGCAACAATAATTATTGCAGTACCAACAGGAATTAAAATCTTCAGATGACTAGCAACAATGTACGGAACCCGAATGACGTACAGAGCAGCCTGCTTATGAGCCCTCGGGTTTGTATTCTTATTCACAATAGGAGGTCTTACTGGAGTAGTCCTAGCAAACTCATCAATCGATATCGTTCTCCATGACACCTACTACGTAGTAGCACACTTTCACTATGTCCTATCAATAGGAGCAGTATTCGCAATCATGGGAGGATTTGTACAATGATTCCCACTATTTACCGGAATTACTATAAACCCAAAATGATTAAAAGCACAATTCGCTGTCATGTTTGTAGGAGTAAACCTAACATTCTTCCCTCAACACTTCCTTGGATTGGCCGGAATGCCGCGACGATATTCAGACTACCCAGATGCCTATACTACATGAAACATCATCTCATCAATAGGATCAACAATTTCATTCGTAAGTGTAATAATATTCCTATTTATTATATGAGAAAGAATTACATCAAATCGAATAATCCTATTCCCGACTCATACAAGAAATTCAGTAGAATGACTGCAAAACTTCCCACCAGCAGAACACAGCTACTCAGAACTACCAACTATTTCATTAACTAACTAACTAACACATTCTAACGTGGCAGATAAGTGCATTGGATTTAAGCTCCACAAATAAAGTTTCAAACTTTCATTAGAAATCAATGACAACATGATTAAATATAACACTTCAAGACAGAGCATCCCCCGTTATAGAACAACTAATCTACTTCCACGACCATGCATTGATAATCATATTAATAATTATCACAGCAGTATTTTACACAATAATCATAATTATTCAAAATAAACAAACCAGACGATTCATATTAGAGGGACAAATAATTGAAACCGTCTGAACTATTGCGCCAGCAATCATCTTAGTATTTATTGCAGTACCATCTTTACGACTATTATACTTAATAGACGAAATCCATAACCCAGCAATAACACTAAAAGCCGTCGGCCACCAATGATACTGAAGCTATGAATACTCAGACTTCACAAAACTTGAATTCGACTCATATATAGTTCAGCAAGAAGACCAACAAGCCAATACATTCCGACTACTTGATACAGACAACCGAACTGTCCTACCAATAAATTCACCAGTACGACTAATTGTGACAGCAGCAGACGTACTACACTCTTGAACAGTACCAAGCCTTGGGGTAAAGACAGACGCTACACCTGGCCGATTAAACCAGGTGAGATTCTCAATTAACCGGCCAGGCCTTCTTTATGGACAATGTTCAGAAATTTGCGGGGCAAATCATAGATTTATACCAATCGTAATTGAAAGAGTATCAACAAACCAATTCATTAACTGAGTATCAAAGATAAGAGAATCATCAGATGACTGAAAGCAAGTAATGGTCTCTTAAACCAGCCTATGATATCCTAGCACATATCTCTGATGACAAAAGGATTAGTTAATTACATAACATCAGAATGTCAAACTGAAATAATCAAAAAGATATCCTTTTATACCTCAAATAATACCTATAGAATGAACAATACTATACATCACATTTCTAGCAACATTTCTAATATTCAACATCATAAACTATTTTATTCAATCACCAACCAAGGAAGCCAAGGAAAAAAAGATAATCAACATCAATAAAACAAACTGAAAGTGATAAGAAACTTATTCTCAATCTTTGACCCAACAACAGAAATTAATAATTTATCATTAAACTGAACAAGAACAGCCATCGGCTTACTACTAATCCCAACAAGAATTTGATTAATCCCATCACGAAATAGCATAATAGTAAGACTACTAATAAACAAGCTGCACCAAGAAATAAAAACAATCCTAAGAAAGGGAAATGAAAATAAAGGAAACTCATTCATTTTAACATCACTATTCCTCATAATCCTAGCAAATAACTTCCTGGGATTATTCCCATACATTTTCACCAGAACGAGACATTTGACACTCACACTAACTCTAGCATTGCCTCTATGAATAACATTTATATTATATGGATGAATCAAAAATACTAATCATATATTCGAACACCTAGTACCACAAGGCACACCAACTATACTAATACCATTCATAGTTATTATTGAAACAATTAGTAATCTAATCCGACCAGGGACATTAGCAGTACGACTAACTGCAAACATAATTGCAGGACACCTATTGCTAACCCTACTAGGAAACAACGGACCATCAATAAGACACACCCTCCTAACCGTACTAATTACTGCACAAATCCTCCTACTAATTCTAGAAGCAGCAGTGGCAATCATTCAATCATATGTATTCGCAATCCTAAGAACCCTATACTCTAGAGAAGTTAATTAATGTCAATACACGAAAACCACCCCTTTCACATAGTAAACAAAAGACCCTGACCACTAACAGGAGCTATTGGAGCAATAGTTACCTTAATAGGACTAATTAAATGATTCCACCAATATGATGATACCCTGCTCGGAATCGGAGCAATCATCACAGTATTAACCATAATTCAATGATGACGTGACGTAACACGAGAAGGAACATATCAAGGACTACACACAAAAACAGTAACAAAAGGCCTACGATGAGGAATAATCCTATTTATTGTATCAGAAGTCTTATTCTTCGTATCATTTTTCTGAGCATTCTTCCACTCAAGACTATCTCCAACAATTGAATTAGGATCAACTTGACCGCCCACAGGAATTCAACCATTCAACCCATTACAAGTGCCCCTACTAAACACAGCAATCTTACTGGCCTCAGGAGTAACCGTCACATGAGCACACCACGGATTATTAGAAAATAATGCTACACAAGCAACACAAGGGCTATTCTTTACCGTACTACTCGGACTATATTTTACTGCCTTACAAGCATACGAATACATTGAAGCACCATTCACAATTGCAGACTCAGCATACGGGTCAACATTTTTCGTAGCAACAGGATTCCACGGACTACATGTAATCATCGGAACAACATTCTTAACCACATGCTTACTACGACACACAACTCTACACTTTTCATCAAATCATCACTTCGGATTTGAAGCAGCAGCATGATACTGACACTTCGTAGACGTAGTTTGACTATTCCTATACATCTCAATCTACTGATGAGGAAGATAAAATAATATTTATCTAATACAAAAAAGTATACTTGACTTCCAATCAAGAAATTTGTGAAAAACAAGATAAATAATAATAATAATCATAACCGCCGCAACAATAACCATCATTCTATCATCAATCATCATAATACTAGCAACACTAATCTCAAAAAAAATTAATGAAGACCGAGAAAAAAGATCACCGTTCGAATGCGGATTTGACCCAAAAAACTCTGCACGACTGCCGTTCTCATCACGATTCTTCCTAATCGCAGTAATCTTCATAATCTTTGATGTAGAAATTGCACTGCTGCTACCCATACCCATCACAATACTAACATCCAACATCAAGTCATGAATAATCATCAGATCCCTATTCCTATTAATCTTAATTATTGGACTTTATCACGAATGGAATCAAGGATCACTAGAATGAAGAAACTAAGGGACTATAGTTAATAATAACATTTGAGTTGCATTCAAAAAGTACTACCATACAGTAGTTAGCCTCAACAACCTAGCCAAGTGAGAAGCAAACCTTGCAATCAGTTTCGACCTGATCTTAGATAAAATAATTATCCTCACTTTAAATTTTAACTGAAACCAAAAAGAGGTATATTATTGTTAATAATAAAATTGAATAAAAATTCCAGTTAAGGAAGTGACAGAAAAAGTGAATGCTGCTAACTTATCACTATAGCGGTTAAAATCCGTTTACACTTCTATAATTTATATAGTTTAGAAACAAACATTACACTTTCACTGTAAAGACAAAGAAAACCTTTTATAAATACTCAAAGGCAATAAATACCTCATCGACATCTTCAGCGTCGCGCTCTAAACATAAGCTATTCAAGTAATAAATAAGAATAAATAATAAAATAATAACCCACATAACAAAAAACCCTAAAAATACCTTTAAACTATTATATTGAAACCACTGATTAACCTTACCTAAATTAAAAAGAACCCAATACAAACCCTGACCACCAAAAAATTCTATTCAACCAGAATCAAAAACCCTTGTCGCCCTATAACCAACCTCTAACGGAAGAAAAGAGACACCATAAGTAGAAAAGAAAGGCATGAACCACATAGAACCAGCGAACGAAGAGGCACCATATAAACGTGCAGAAAATAGGACATCCCCAAAAGAAAATCTAGCAATCTCATAGCCAAGTCAACCCCCTACAAAAACAACAAACAAAGTAAGGAACCTCAAATAATAAGGCAAACAGATCACAGAAGGAGTGGGACAAATCAATCACATCAAAGAACCACCACCAAAGATAGACATAATCAACAAGCCAATTATACCAAAGACTATATTATAACTAGTCTCAACCATAGAGCAAGAAGAAACAAAATTAAAATCACCACACATAACAAAGTAAAACAAACGAAAAGAATAGCAAACAGTCAAGCCCGTAGATACAAAAAGCAAAAAGAAACCAAAGATATTTAAATATCTCATAGAAAATATCTCCAAAATAAAATCCCTAGAATAAAACCCAGCCAAAAACGGCATGCCACAAAGAGCAAAATTAGAAACTATTAAACTCGAAGAAGTAAAAGGCATATAAACAGATAGGCCACCCATAAAACGAATATCTTGGGAATCCCCCATAGAATGAATAACGCCCCCAGCACACATAAAAAGCAAGGCCTTAAATAAAGCATGAGTCAACAAATGAAAAAATGCCAAACCAGAAAGACCAATAGAAATAGTTATAATCATAAGGCCCAACTGTCTTAAAGTCGACAAAGCAATAATCCTCTTTAAATCAAACTCAAAATTAGCGCCAAGACCAGCCATAAACATAGTTAAACCAGAAACCAATAATAAAATCACATTCAACCAATACCCAAAAGAAGGGCTAAACCGAATCAATAAATAAACCCCAGCAGTAACCAAAGTAGAAGAATGAACCAAAGCAGAAACAGGTGTAGGAGCAGCTATTGCCGCAGGCAACCAAGAAGAAAAGGGAATCTGAGCACTCCTAGTTATAGCTGCCAAAACAACAAGGAAAGAAATTAACTCCATCTCAACAGAGCCAGACATAAACTCCAAATAATAAATAAAACTTCAACTACCAAAATTAATTATCCAAGCAATAGCCATTAACAAGGCAACGTCACCAATTCGATTAGACAAAACAGTTAATATTCCAGCACCGTAAGACCGCACATTCTGATAATAAATCACCAACAAATAAGAAACTAAGCCTAAGCCATCCCATCCTAATAAAATACTAATCACATTAGGACTAATAATCAAAAACATTATAGAAACAACAAACATCAAAACCAACAAAATAAAACGAACAATACTCAAGTCCCCAAATATATAATCATCACTATAAAGAATTACCAAAGAGGAAATAATAAAAACAAATCCCATAAACAACAAAGACATTCAATCAAACAAGAAGGTCATAATAACAGATCTACCATTTAATGTAATAATATTCCAATCAATAAAATAAACCAGATCACTTATAATAAAATAAACACCACAAAAACAACAAAATCAACCTAAAAGAAACAAAAAAACAAATCTGACAAAACAAATAGACATTAACATAAAATACACACTATATCCTTGGCACCACAAACCAAAATTTTCCACTTAAACTATTTAGATAAAAATTAAATCCAAAAAACAGTAACATCAACCCTCAAAATAATTAAGTTCAAAGGGAACCAATGTAAAAACAACAACAAGAACTCCCGAACATAGCCTAAAGAACAAGAGTATACCCCAGAGTAAATAGAACCATGCTGACTATAAGAATACAGATAAAGTGTATAAGCAGCACTAAAGAAAGATAAAAGAACCAAAACAAATATAAGACATCAAGACCAAGAAACCAAACTACTCAATAACCCAATCTCACCAAGAAGATTAAGAGAGGGGGGAGCAGCCATATTACAAGCTCTTAACAAAAACCACCATATAGCTATTCTAGGCATCAAATTAATTAAACCCCTATTAACCAAAAGACTCCGTCTACCAAACCGCTCATAAGTAATATTAGAAAGACAGAAAAGACCAGAAGAACATAAGCCATGAGCTACCATTAAAGCAAAAGATCTGCAAACCCCCCAATATCTCAACGTCATAATACCACCAATAACCATGCTTATATGAGCTACAGAGGAATAGGCAATCAATGACTTAAGATCAGTCTGCCGCATACAAAACAAACTAACAAACAGGCCACCAACCAAACTTAAAGAAATCCAAATAATACCAAACCTAAACCCAAACTTAAATAACACTGGGAAAACACGAAGAAGGCCATAACCCCCTAACTTTAATAAAACACCAGCCAAAATTATAGAACCAGAAACAGGGGCCTCAACGTGAGCCTTAGGAAGCCATAAATGAACTATAAACATGGGCATCCTAACCAAAAAGGCAAAAATTATACAAACATAAAACAGGCCACCGACCAAAGAACCACTGCCGCCCAATATAAATAAACACAAAGAACCTAAAGAATCATAAACAAACAAAATACCAACAAGCAAAGGAAGAGAGGCTAACAAAGTATAAAATAAAAGATAAATGCCAGCCTGAACACGCTCAGGCTGATACCCCCAGCCCAAAATTAAAAACAAAGTAGGAATCAATCTACTCTCAAAAAAAATATAAAAAGAAAGCAAACCAACTCTTCTAAAAGTACAATACAACGCAATAGTAAGAACAATAACAACAAAAATAAAGAAACCAGAAAAATAACTTAAACGAAAGATAGACTCTCTGGCCAAAACCATAAGAACACAAATTCATAAACTAAGAAAAATAAGGCCGTAGGAAATCAAATCACAACCAAAAATATAACCTAAACCGCCTCAACAAAAAAAATAAGGGAAAAAAAACATATAAACAAAAGAGATAAGAAACAACAAAGAGCAAATCAATCATCAAAACCCAGGAACAATGCATAAAGGGGTCAAAAATACTAAAAAACAAAGAAACTTTAACATTGAAGAACTCTATAAGACTGAAAATAATCATTACCATGACTACGAATTATAGAAACCAAAATAGACAAACCCAATGAGCCCTCACAAACAGAAAAAACCAAAAAATAAACAACAAAAAATAAGCTGTAATTAAAATTACACAAATAAAAATATATAGAAAAATAAAGAACCAACACAACAAACTCCAATCTTAGCAAAGTAATCAACAAATGTTTGCGACTAGAAGAAAAAGCCCAAATACCACAAAAATAAATAACAAAAAAATATAATCACATTGGCATTAAATAAAACAAGTTTTAATAATTTAATAAAAATATTGGTCTTGTAAATCAAAAATAAGGAACAACCTTTTAAAACTTCAGAGGAAAGACATACCGCCATTTCATTAATCCCCAAAACTAATATTTTAAATAAAATACCCCCTGATATAATAAAACTACTTATAGCAACAAGAACAATAACAAGACTTATATTCACACAAATAAAACACCCTATAGCAATAGGATTAATACTCCTAATACAAACAACACTAGTATGCCTAATCAGAGGGACAATATACAGAAGATTTTGATTTTCATATATCCTATTTATAATCATAATTGGAGGAATATTAGTACTATTTATATATAATAACAAGACTAGCATCAAACGAAATATTCTCACCATCAAACAAAATACATCGGGAAGTAGGTCGGGCTTAGGACTTATCATAATAATACCAATCACAATATACCTTATACCAACCACAACCAACAACAAGGAAATAAGCATACACGAAACAATAATAGAAAATGAAATCACAACCACAACAACCGTAATATACAACCAAACAATAGGAATTATAACAATACTACTGGTACTATACATACTACTAACCCTAATCGTAGTAGTAAATATCATCAACGTATCAAAGGGGCCATTACGGCACACAAGATAATGAATAAACCCACACGAAACAGACACCCTCTATTCAAAATTGCAAATAACGCCCTAGTAGACCTGCCAACACCATCAACAATTAGAGGATGATGAAATTTTGGATCACTATTAGGAATCTGTTTAATAGCTCAAATCGCAACAGGATTATTCCTAGCCATACACTACTGCCCAAACGTCGAAATAGCATTTAATAGAGTAAGCCACATTTGCCGAGACGTAAACTATGGATGGCTTCTACGAACACTCCATGCAAATGGGGGTTCACTATTCTTCATTTGCATCTACTTACACACAGGACGAAACATGTACTACGGATCATACAACTTCATACACACCTGATCCGTAGGAGTAGTAATTCTATTCCTAACCATAGCAACAGCATTTATAGGATATGTATTACCATGAGGACAAATGTCATTCTGAGGTGCAACCGTAATCACAAACCTCCTATCAGCCATTCCATATGTAGGAAAGGAAGTAGTACAGTGAGTATGAGGAGGATTCGCTGTAGACAACGCCACACTTACACGATTCTTCGCACTACACTTCCTTCTACCATTCGTGATCGCAGCAATGGCCCTAATCCACCTACTATTCCTACACCAAACAGGATCAAACAATCCGCTTGGATTAAACAAAAATACAGACAAAATCCCATTCCACCCATACTTCACAACAAAGGATATTGTAGGATTTGCAATTGCCTTAATAGCATTAACCGTACTAGCACTAAAGGAACCATACATACTAAGAGACCCAGACAACTTCATCCCGGCAAATCCACTAGTTACACCAGTACACATTCAACCAGAATGATACTTCCTATTCGCCTACGCAATCTTACGATCAATCCCTAACAAACTAGGAGGAGTTATTGCCCTAGCAATATCAATTGCAATCCTATTCATCCTACCAACAAACAAATCAAAGTTCCGAGGAACACAATTCTACCCAATCAATCAAGTCCTATTCTGAGTGATAACAAATACCGTTATCCTACTAACATGAATCGGAGCTCGCCCAGTAGAGGACCCATACATCCTAACAGGACAAATCCTAACAACAATTTACTTCTTATACTACCTAGCAAGCCCAATAACAACTAAACTATGAGATAAAATAACAGACTAAAGTTAAAAAGCTACAGAATAAGCCTAATGTCTTGAAAACATTATGAAAGAAGTTTAAATCTTCTATTAACTTACTATACCTAAATTAATACACTACAACAAAGAGAAAACATAGCACTTAACACCAACAAAAAACAAAAGATAATTTAACGAAAGAGGCAAAAATCTCTTCCAAGCCAAATACATCAACTTATCATAACGAAAACGAGGCAACGTACCGCGAACCCAAATGAATAAAAAAGAAATAAAAGTAAGCTTAACATAAAACATAAAAGAATAAAGATCACTACCTAAAAAAATAACACAAAACAATAATCTTATAAAAAGAATACTTGCATACTCAGCCAAAAAAATTAAAGCAAAACCACCACCACCATACTCAACATTAAACCCTGAAACAAGCTCAGACTCACCTTCAGCAAAATCAAAAGGAGTACGATTAGTTTCAGCCAAACAAGAAATAAATCAAACAAACGACAAAGGAAGAGAGATAAAAATTAATCACAAATAAACCTGAAAAAAATGAAAATAAACTAAATCATAACTACCAATCAAAACAACAAAAGAAAGCAAGATAAACGCCAATCTTACCTCATAGGAAATAGTTTGAGCCAAAGCACGAAGACCGCCCAATAAAGAATAACCAGAATTAGAAGACCACCCAGCAATCATAACAGTATAAACACCAAGTCTGGTACAAGCCAAAAAAAACAACAAACCCAACCCAAAAGATATAAATCCACTTAAATAAGGGACTAATAACCAAACCAACAAGGAAAGAAAAAACCCAAAAATAGGAGAAAAATAATAAATCAAATAATTAGAAACCGAAGGAAAATATTGCTCCCTAGTAAATAACTTAATTGCATCTCTAAAAGGCTGAAGAATACCAACAAAACCAACCTTATTGGGGCCCTTACGAATATGAACATACCCTAAAACCCTGCGCTCCAACAAAGTAAGAAATGCCACACCAACCATAACAAGAACTATCAACAACAAAAAAATTACAACAAGAAAAAAAAAATCTCACATATACTACTTGTAAAATAAAAACCTTACATTAATAGATTCTAAATCCAATGCACTTATCTGCCAAAATAGTATACATATTAATAAAAATCATATAAAATCAAAATTATTCCAAATACCCGGTCCTCTCGTACTAAGGTATAAAACATTATTATAGATAGAAACCAACCTGGCTCACGCCGGTCTGAACTCAGATCATGTAAGATTTTAAAGGTCGAACAGACCTAATCAACTTCAGCTCCTGCACCGAAAATTCATCTTAATCCAACATCGAGGTCGCAAACCTTCCCGCCAATAAGAACTCTCAAGGAAGATAACGCTGTTATCCCTAAGGTAATTTAATCTTATAATCAAAATGAATGGATCAAAAAAATATAAATAAATATATCATAACAAAAGAGGAGTTTAAAAAATTCCTCCCATCACCCCAACAAAACAATCAACCTACTAAAATAATTACAACAAACTAATCCTCACACTAGTAGATGCAAATGTCAAACTCTATAGGGTCTTCTCGTCCCATAAAAACATCTAAGAATTTTAACTCAAAACCTAAGTTCAACAAACAATTCTATTAAGACAGCTCATGTCTCGTCAAGCCATTCATACCAGATCACAATTAAAGAACTAATGATTATGCTACCTTTGCACGGTCAAAATACCGCGGCCCTTCAACCTAACGTCAGTGGGCAGGCTATACTTCAGAAACTAACAAGAAAAGATGTTTTTGTTAAACAGGCGGACATGTAACCTTTGCCTAATTCCTAAAAAGAAATTAACACTTAATATAGTTCTACAATACTAAACCAAACACAATTTACTAATTACACAATAATTACCACACAAACAAAGATAAAGAAAACATTCCAATAAAAAAATTAAATCAACAAAAAATAAACAAAAGAAAAAATAAAATTTTAACATAATCAAATTGAAAATCACTATAAAATCCACAAAATTAAACTTAGAACAACAATTATAAAAATAAAACAAGGAGCTAATCCCCCTTAATCTTAACATCAAATAAAAATAAGTAAAATAACAACAGAAATTAAATAAGATGCAGGAATTAAATTCATTTCTTGGAAAACCAGAAACCATTAAAGACGAATAACATTTCATTACCAACAACCTATTATTAATACTACTGAAACAGTAACTAACATAAGCTATTAACTCCCCTAAAATCGGGAAATAAAAATAAATAATAAAATTCAATGAACCCTGATACACAAGGTACGAAAAACAAAATCAACTTTCAAAAAAATATTACCATACAACCCCCTACGGTACAAATAACCTATCGTAACAAAAATTAAATCAAAAAAATACAATAACCAAAATGATACTTCAACAAACAATTAATAAAAATACCTCAAACAACAACAAGACAATCAATAAAATCAGATCATGTCGAATCGCACGACACAACAATTCAGCGTAAATGAAAACTCAACTAACAGAAATGATCTGACTAAATTCTTATCAATTCAACCCAGCTACACCTTCCGGTACAGCCACTTTGTTACGACTTATCTCATTAAACAAACGAGAGCGACGGGCGATGTGTGCATATCCCAGAACCAACTATCACAATAACAATCTACAAATCATTACAACCAAATCCAATTTCATGACAATATCAAAATCATCAATCCAATAACAAATAAAAATGTAATCCATCATTCACTTAGAAACAAGCTGCACCTTGACCTGAAATAAACCAAAATAAAGAAACCAGAAAATTAATCCAACCCTAAAAAGATAATCAATAAACGGCGGTATACAAACCAAAGCAACTAAGTAAGGTCCAACGCGGACTATCGATAACGAGACAGATTCCTCTGGAAGGAATGAGATACCGCCAAATTCTTTAAGTTTCAAGAACATAACTAATACTACTCAGATATAACAAAAATTAACATTCCAAAATAATAGGGTATCTAATCCTAGTCTATAAAAAGAATTTCATAGCCTCCAAACAAATAAAAGAAACCCACAAAAGTAAAAATTTCACCTAATAACCTTCAAAGCAAAATCAAAATAAAAATCAATATAACTACCTATCCACCAAACACATTCAAGTGCCTCCAAGGTATAACCGCGGCTGCTGGCACAAAATTTAACCGAAACTAAAATATATTGCTAAATACAAGAATACTTGATAAATTAAAAATAACTAATGAGAATAATAGGCCCTCAGCCCCAAATAAGCAATTCATCTAGACCTGCCAACATAACTCACGCACAAACTTACATATAGAACAAACATAAAACTGAATGAAAAAGCAAGAATAAAACTCAACTTCAATAACACCAACAAGAGCAGAACGGAGCAAACCACAAAATAACTAATTATATACAACATAAATGAATAGTCCAAAGCAACAAACCCCAGCCAAACACCTCCCTAACTTAAACGTTTTAGCCCTTAACAGTAAAACCCGCCCCACTTTCACCAAGCGAAAAAACTATATAACCCATTCAACTATCATCAAACCTAGCAACGGTACAAATATGCCAACAACTAACAAAATTACAACACAAACCAAAAATAAAGCAACAGCTAATCCTCCTCCCCCGATCATTCCTTACCCCAACCTTCAGACCTCACGCTGACAATAGAAACACGCTAACCCCAACCTCAAAGGCATATAATAGATTTAGGGCCTGTAATCCTACAATTCTAAACTTATCTTTGACTTAGATCCAGTCAGTTACCCAACAGATCTCTTCAACTGTGGTTGTTACATCTCTGTTAGGGCCTGTAATCCAACAATCCTAAACTTATCTAAATGTTCTAAATATAAGTTTAGGATTGTTGCATTACAGGCTTTATATACATAATTCTTAACTCAAAATAAAAATTTATGCATATAAGATGAAAAACTATCATTAAATCTATTTAATGATAACTTTTCATCTTATAGATAATTTCATTTATTTTACACTAAAATAATAAAATTGCTTATATTTAATACATTATACGCTATATGTTGGCGATTATATTAATATAAGTGTTGAATATTGAATACCTTTTTCTTCTATTATTAGGTAGCTATACCCGCTATACTGTTAACTGTATGTAAATAAGATCGGATTATCTTATAAATATACTAGGATCAGCAATTACAACTAGTGTAGAATGATGTATTTGAAATAGAGTTTCATATTATTTATATAATC